GTCCTCTAAATTTAAATTTTCTTCATTGGTATGTAAAAATGGAATCAATAAATCAATCAAATTCCGGGAGGCTTCGTGAAGTGCTTCTTTAGGAGTTAAACTTCCATTTGTCCATATTTCGAGAAATAGTATTTCTTTGTTACCATTTTCATAAGAATGAATACTATGATTCGCATTTCGAACAGGCATGAATACAGGATCTATAGGATAACTTCCATCTTGAAAGGTATTTGGCTCTTTTATAAGATATCCGCGATTCTTCTCTATTTGTAATCCAATAACCAACTCAATGGGTTCTGTCAAGCAAGCTATATGCTGTGTATTATCGACGATTTCTACATAAGGCGGTAAGAGGATATCTTGAGCAGTTACATATCCAGGGCCCCTGACACAAATAGACGCCTCACAAGTTCCATAGAGATTACTTCTCAATACGATTTCTTTCAAATTCATTAAAATTTCATGTACTGATTCTTGAATACCCATTATGGTAGAATATTCGTGAGATATTTTCTCAGATTTTGCGCGTGTTATACATGTTCCTTCGATTTCTCCAAGCAAAGCTCTTCGCATCGCAATGCCTATTGTGTCTGCTTGACCTTTCATAAGCGGAGACAGAATAAAGCGCCCATAAAAAAGACGCTTACTGTCTGCTGCTGATTCAACACACTTCCACTGTAGTGTCCGAGTAGATACTGCTATTTTCTCTCGAACCATAATAATATTATTTGATCAGATCATTGAATCATTTATTTCTCTTGTTTCTCTTGCTAGTGAAATATCTTCTATTTTGATTTCTACACACGCCGTTTCTTCGGGGGTCTACAGCCATTATGTGGCATAGGAGTTACATCCCGTACGAAAGTTAATAGTATACCACTTCTGCGAATAGCTCGTAATGCTGCGTCTCTTCCGAGACCGGGACCTTTAATCATGACTTCTGCTCGTTGCATACCTTGATCTACTACTGCACGAATAGCATTTGCCGCTGCGGTTTGAGCAGCAAATGGCGTCCCTCTTCTTGTACCTCGGAAGCCACAAGTACCGGCGGAGGACCAAGAAACCACACGCCCCCGTACATCTGTAACAGTCACAATGGTATTATTGAAACTTGCTTGAATATGAATAACCCCCTTTGGTATTTTACGTGTACTCTTACGTGAACCAATACGTCCACGTGAACTCTTTTTCGGTATAGCTTTTGCCATATTTTATCATCTCATAAATTTGAGTCAGAGATATATGGATATATCCATTTCAGGTCAAAACAGATCCCCTATTTGTATATCAGGTCTTTAATGAGTCTTATTATCCTTGTCTTTGTTTATGTCTTGGGTTGGAACAAATTACTATAATTCGTCCCCGACGACGGATTAGTCGACATTTTTCACAAATTTTACGAACGGAAGCTCTTATTTTCATATTTGTCACTCCTTACTTTAATTTTGAATCCACTTCTTGGAAGAAAATAAGTTTCTTGAAATTTTCAATTTCAAATCGTATTCCTACGAAATAAATAGTGAAGTTGAAAAAACACCTAATCTTTCGAATCTTTGTTGCGGAGTCGATAAATTATACGACCTCTGGTTGAATCATAACGACTTACTTCAATTTTGACTCTATCTCCTGGCAGTATCCGTATAAAACTACGTCGGATCTTTCCTGAAACATGACCTAGAATAATATCTTCATTATCTAAACGAACTCGGAACATGCCGTTGGGAAGCGATTCAGTAATTAAACCTTCATGAATCCATTTTTGTTCTTTCATTCCAGGTAAAACCCCCTTGAAGTATCAACTAGTGGAGGAAGAACCCTATTAGACAACCCACCTCTTCTCTTTTCTTTTTCACAAAAAAGAAGTTTCATATTCAATTTGGATATTAGAAAGATTACCATATATAACACAAAATTTCTCCGCCTATTCTTTCTAGTCGAGCCTCTCGGTCTGTCATTATACCCCGAGAGGTAGAAAGAATTACAACGCCCATCCCGCCTAAAATTCTAGGAATTCTTTGATAGTTAGAATAGATTCGTAGCCCGGGCTTACTGATCCGTTTTAAATTTAAAAGATTTCTATAAGTACTTTTCCTGTTTCTTCTATGTCGTAGGGTTAAAACCAAAAAAGATTTGTTGTTTTCTCGATGTTTTCTCACGTTTTCGATAAAACCCTCGCGTAAAAGTATTTTAACAATACTTTGGCTGATATTAGTAGATGCTACTCGAACCACGCTTTTTCTATACATATCGGCATTTCGTATAGAGGTTATTATGTCAGCAATAGTATCACTACCCATGATTAATTAAAATTTTTGGTGCCTCCAAATTTGGATATAATCAACATGTTTTTCTTTTTTTTTACATATTTGTTTATGAATACGAATTTTGAAAGGTATATACGTGAGACAAAATCTACTAAATGAATCTTAATCTATTTCTTTTAAATAGCCTACTATAACCATACCGTGGTCTCATTTTATAATACCTCGGGAGCTAATGAAACTATTTTAGTAAAATTGAACTGTCTCAATTCTCGGGCAATCGCACCAAAAACTCGAGTTCCTTTTGGATTTCCTTCTTGATCAATCACAACTGCAGCATTGTCATCATATCGTATTATCATACCGTTGTCACGTTTAAGTTCTTTACAAGTACGGACAATTACAGCTCTGACCACTTCTGATCTTTCTAGAGGCATGTTTGGAACTGCGTCTTTGATCACAGCAACAATAACGTCACCAATATGAGCATATCGACGATTGCTAGCTCCTATGATTCGAATACACATCAATTCTCGAGCCCCGCTGTTATCTGCTACATTCAAATAGGTCTGAGGTTGAATCATATCATTTTTTTTTTTTTTTATCTTTTTTTTACAATACAAAGGTCGAAGAAAAAAATAAATATTATTTGTCCAAAAAAAGAAACCTGCACCCGCTTTTTTTAAGGCCTATTTCTTTTTTATCCCGAAATTATGAATTGAGCTCGTATAGGCATTTTGGACGCTGCTATTGAAATAGCCCTTCTGGCTATATTTTCTGTTACTCCACCCATTTCATAAAGGATTCGACCTGGTTTAACAACAGCTACCCAATATTCGGGAGAGCCTTTACCTGAACCCATACGTGTTTCTGCAGGTCTTACCGTAACTGGTTTATCTGGAAATATACGAACCCATATTTTTCCACCGCGACGTGCATTTCGTGTCATGGCTCGTCGACCTGCTTCTATTTGTCTAGATGTGATCCAAGCGGGTTCAAGTGCCTGAAGAGCGTATTTACCAAAACAAATAGTGTTACCTCGATAAGATATTCCCTTCATTCTTCCTCGATGTTGTTTACGGAATCTGGTTCTTTTGGGGTTATAGTTGATGGTTTGTTTTGAATTCCATCTCTACTACAGAACCGGACGTGAGAGTTTCTTCTCATCCAGCTCCTCGCGAAAAAAAAAAATAAATTCAAATGAAAGATTTTGAATTCAATTCAGATTTAAGATTTGTATATCTTGTTTATATAGATATAGATATGATATGAATATGATGATAAATAGATAACTAAATCTATTAAATAACTATTTTTTTCTTATATTTATCTATTTTATTTTTTATAATTTTAAAAGGAATCTTTCTTTTGTTTTACTCTTTATCAAATCGTATTGGATTGACACAAATTTATCAATCCAAGAAAATAAAGTTTTCGCGGGCGAATATTTACTCTTTCAATTTCTATTTCAGTTCTATCATTAGTTCATAACTTTTCCGAATAGATGAATTGGTCTCTGGCCGGTTTCGCCATCCCGATCAATGAATCATTCGAATTCATTTTCACTAGAATCTTTTGAATTCACAGGTTCCATCGTTCCCATCGCTTCTTACTTAATGGTTAGGTCTGAATTCTACAATGGAGCTATTAGTTCTTGAGTCAATATTCTTAGTCTTTATTGGCTCGAAGCTCTTTATTTTTTGTTCGATGAGCAGATCCATTTAATGATGAATCCGTATTGATGCTTTATTACACAGATTTTTTATGAGATGACTCATAGACCTTACATATTGGAATTTTATATCATCAATATTCTTTTTCTTTCTTTCTCTCATCCTTCCATTTATCTATACCCTTTCTTTTTTATTTCGATTTCCAACTTAAAATCAGATCATATTTTTTGAATAATAATAAAAAAAAGATTTCAGTTGCTACAACAATATGAAGAATATATCATATCTTGACTGGTTCTTTGGATCCAGATAATACGAAATGATGAGTTGGTTATTACTTCTATAGTTATTTGTTTATACTATGGGGCTGGTTTTTTATACTAACCCTCAAAAACCAACGAGTCACACACTAAGCATAGCAATTTTTTCAAAAGATTAATTGAATTTTTATTAAACCCTATAGAATTATAATTGTTCATTTTTTATTTAACAGAAAAGAATAAACAAATTTATCTTTTTTTTTTCATCGCTGGATAGAATGTAAAGCGAAATAAAGGTTTATTATTCCCCGTCTATAAATATCCAAATTTTTATGCCTAATACCCCATAGATTGTTCGAACTGTATAGGAACAATAATCAATTTTAGCTCGAATGGTTTGTAGTGGAACCCTGCCCTCTCTGATCCATTCAACACGCGCAATTTCTTTTCCGTCGATACGTCCTGCAATTTGCACTTGAATTCCTTTTGTATCTGCTTGTTCAGTTAATTCTATAGCCTTTTTCATTGCTTTGCGAAAAGAAACTCTATTTTTTAATTGGCCGGCTATAAATTCTGCAAGAATATTAGGGTTTCCATAAGGCTTTTCAATTCGTGTGATAGCAATGTTAAGTTTTCTATTTACAGAATTAAATTCTTTTTGTAAATTCATCTGTAATTCTTCGATTCCTCGGGGTCGACTTTCAATTAATATTTTTGGAAATCCCATATAGATTATGATTTGGATCAGATCGATTCTTTTTTGAATCTCTATACGTGCAATTCCCTCGACGCCAGAAGATGTTTTC